TCATTTGGCTCTCACACTCAATTCCTTATAGGAAAATCCCCTATCCTTATTATCGAATGAGCCTATCCTCTTTTCTCTATTTCTAAAAATCTTGAAAATGATTATCAATACAAGACCAAAATATTTGGAGGACTCTTCTGACGAAACAAATAATTGTCAGCAAAGTTGTTTTTTTTCTTCAAATCCAAAGAATTATGATTAATTTATACGTAGGTCATCAATTCCGCATTGTATAAAAGGAGGCGTTAAACAAAACACCAGTTTTTCCTATTTTTCATCGTAAAGAGAATTTAAGCCATTTTATCAACATGAGTGTTCTATATCGATAAAATTCCAATTTCCATATTAACATAGTGGTAGAAAGAATACTACACTGCGTCTAAACTTCAAGCTGATAAGCTTTAACCATGGTAATGTTCCAAAATTCTTGGTTGATAGAGAATCAAAGTAGATTTACCAATGAATCGCGAAATGCTATGGTTCTTAACTATATATATATTTTTATTTTATTTAGTAAGAAGTCATTCGCCGGATTATGCACATTTTCCTAGTTATAACGAAAAAAGTGCAGTTGGTTGGATCCAATCTATTCTTTGAAATAAACAACTCGCACACACTCCCTTTCCAAAAAAAATCAATACACCTAGCACTACACTTAGATTTATTAGATTTGTTGCTAAAATATCGGTATCAAACCCGAAACTTCCGGCGGATGGCCAGTAAATAAAGCAAAGAAAAGAATCGGTTATATTTTTCATATGATCGCATCTCCTCTTATGGATAGACTAATTTTCTTTCTACGATTCCCAGTTTTTTTTTTTTTTATTTTATTCTTTTTTTTATGATAGAATATACTATCCTATTCTATTCTTATTTAATAAGAATAGAATAATAATATTTCCATTTCTTACTAATTAATAATATTTCCATTTCTTACTAATAATGAATATTCATTATTAGTAAGAATATCAATAGAATAAGAAGACTATAAGAAGACTATTCTATATTTTGAATTGGTTAGTCAATTGAAAGATTCCCCATAAGAATGATACTTCATAAAAAAGGGGGGGTTCATTGGACTAAATAAAGGGACGGAAGAAGGCGAATCATTATGTTACTCCGAATGAAGAAAAAATGGTAGGAGTGAAATCTGAATATAATAAAAATCGAGAGCAGCAACGAAAGTCTGCGGAAAAAACAATATGTATTTTTATTTGTCTATTTTTTTTTAAAGATTAAACAAAAGGATTAGCAAATAAAAGCGCCAATGCTACAACCAGCCCATAAATAGTTAAAGCTTCCATAAAAGCCAGACTAAGTAATAAAGTACCCCTTATTTTGTCCTCTGCTTCCGGTTGTCGCGCAATCCCTTCTACAGCTTGCCCTGCAGCTGTGCCTTGACCAACTCCAGGTCCAATAGAAGCAAGCCCGACGGCCAACCCAGCAGCGATAACAGAAGCAGCAGAAATCAGTGGATTCATGATAAGTTTCTCCTATTCCAAATAAAATAAAGAAAAGAAATAGTTAATAATATAATCAACCAAGAAATTATGACTTAATTATTTCATTCTTCATATTTATCTTTATCTAGTCGAAGTGTAATTCAAAACTCAAAACTGAATAATTTTTATTGAATTATACAAATTACTTCGATATTTACTTTTTTTCGTTTCTACCCGTGTAGTTTTGGGGAAATACATACAATTTTTGTTCTTATCTTAGATTTTGAACCTTTCTTTTAATTCTTCGTTCTTTATTTTTATAGTTATTCAATATTCAATTCACAATTACAAGAGATGGATCTTTTTTTTGAATCCCCAGCTAAATTTAGAGTAGTAGGAGGACAAATTTAGATAGATAGTCATCTATAACTAATGAATATCTACTATGACATATACATGTGTTTGTTCCATAGCGTAAACCAATTAGTTGTATCTTAGATTCAATCGGATTCGAGAATCATTCTTGGAACCCCCCCCCAAAAAAAAAAGAAAGAGTTGTCTTATAACGATTAGATTATATATATACACCTAGTTCGACCCCCTCCCCCAACCCCTTTATTAATCTCGATTTTTTTGAAAGGCCTTTCTTTTATTCATTATTATCCCCTATGGATCGAATGAATCTAAATCAATTCGTTAGACCGAATTTTTACATGGAAATATAAGAATTTAAGTGATCTAAATGTTATTTTATATATTCTTTTTTATTTCTATTTATGAAAATTAAATATACTTTGGTCAATCATTAAATGAATGAAACGGAAATTTTTTCTAGTTCGATTTTCCCTATTTTTTTTAATCACATGTCGTAAACATAGATATCATCCAAAATGATAGTTCCCAATCTAATATTTCTAATTGAATAAAATAAAAAAAATCTTCATTGGAGTAAAATACAATTTGGTCAAACAAAGACTATTTTTAGAAAAAATAGGAAAGAGATCTATCTAAAAGATCTTTTTCCTATTTTTTTTTACAATTGAATTGCCCGGTAATTGTTTTTATTTATACTTATTAATATCGCATCTTGGGGGGGGAGGGGTTTAGATTTTCCTTTTGATTATTATTAAAACTTTTGAAAATTTCTTTCGATTTTTTGATTTATTTTCCTTAAGTAGATTATCGTGAGCGACACATACTTTGTCGCGGGCTAAACTAAGAAAAAAGACTATTTGGATAACTAGTCAATGATGCCCTTCCATGGATTCACCTATATAAGCCGCAGCTAAAGTAGCAAAAATAAGAGCTTGAATACCGCTTGTAAATAATCCAAGGAACATAACAGGTATAGGAACTACTAAAGGTACTAACGAAACAAGAACAACAACTACTAATTCATCAGCTAATATATTTCCGAAAAGTCGAAAACTAAGCGATAAGGGTTTTGTGAAATCTTCTAAGATGTTAATCGGTAAAAGTATTGGAGTTGGTTGGATGTATTTACCAAAATACGACAATCCTTTTTTTGAAATACCCGCATAGAAATAGGCTACTGAGGTAAGTAAAGCTAATGCAACAGTAGTATTTATATCATTTGTGGGTGCAGCTAACTCTCCATGAGGTAACTTTATAATTTTCCAAGGCAAAAGCGCCCCTGACCAATTCGAAACAAAAATAAATAGAAATAGAGTTCCAATAAACGGAACCCACGGACCATATTCTTCTCCAATCTGAGTTTTGCTCACGTCTCGAATGAATTCAAGGACATATTCAAAGAAATTCTGACCGGACGTGGGAATAGTTTGAGGATTTCTAACAACTAGAATGGTTGAAATTAATAAGATAGCAATTACAACCCAAGAGGTAATAAGTACTTGAGCATGCACTTGAAAATCCCCTATTTGCCAATAGAAATGTTGACCCACTTCCACAGCAGATATATCAAAGAATCTGTTTAATGTGTTGATGTAACATAATAGAACATTCATATTGCCCCGCCCTCTAAAATATAACTTGAAAGGGAATTATTTTGATTCAACCATTTCCTTATTTTACTTTCATTTTCTATTTTGAATACCTTCTAATCACAAAATATTTCTTTTTTCACAATTTTGTAATGCTATAATAACCGATTCCATAAATCTATGACCGCCCAACCAAATCTAAAAATTTATTTATCTTATTATTAATCAAAAATTCCGTATATAGCTAGAACGACCCTCACAAATTGCAAAAACTAATTTGTTAAGAATTAAGCGGATTGAAGCTATAGCATCATCATTAGCCGGAATCGAAATATCGGCGAGATCTGGGTCACAATTTGTATCGATTAAACAAATCGTTGGAATTCCCAAAGTGATACATTCTCTAAGAGCCGTATATTCTTCTTGCTGATCAACGATTATTACAATATCAGGTAACCCTGTCATATATTTTATGCCGCCCAGATACGTTTCCAAATGAGATAATTGTCTCTTCAACCTAGCGGCATCTCTTTTTGGAAGAGAGTTCATTTTACCCGTTTTTTGCTCTGTTCTCAAGTCCCTGAACTTACGAAGTCTCGTTTCTGTAGTATACCAATTCGTTAACATACCTCCGAGCCATTTTTTATTAACATAATGACATCGAGCTCTTATTGCAGCCCGTGTTACTGAATCGGCTGCTTTTTTTTTCGTACCAACAATTAAGAATTGTTTTCCTCTGCTTGCTGCATCAAAAACCAAATCACAAGCTTCGGATAAAAAACGGGCAGTTCGAGTAAGATTTATAATATGAATACCTTTCCGTTTTGCCGATATAAAAGGTGCCATTCGAGGATTCCATTTCCTAGTATCATGGCCAAAATGAACTCCAGCTTCCATCATCTCTTCAAAAGTTATGTTCCAATATCTTTTTGTCATTTATCCCCACACTTTTTTTATTGAAAAAAAGAGACCAAGTATCCTGAAATAGCAATAAATAATTGTTCCGATGGAACCTTCTCTTTTATAGACGATTGGCCGTTAATATATAATCAGGCCATTCATTTTGTTCTATTTATTATTTTGTTTTTATTATACTTTATTACCAAATCAAATGAATGCATTTAAAGGGATGAATCGAATCCGCTTTTAGGAAGCATTAAATCCTAGATTTCTAATCCAATAATTTTCTGTGATGGAACAAAAGATTTCTAATTTCTACTTCGAATAATTTTTTTTTTTTCAGGATAATCTTCTTATGTTGCCTTGACCGTGAATGGCCCATTATTCTTTTGAATCCGGTACCAACGGGTATCATTCCCCCTAAAACAACATTTTCTTTAAGACCTTTCAACCAATCGATACGGCCCCGAAGAGCGGCTTTTGCTAAAACTCTAGCAGTTTCTTGAAAACTCGCTTCGGATATGAAACTTTGAGTATTCAGAGATGTTTTTGTTATTCCCAATAATAAAGCTCGGTAACAAATTGCTTCTTCCAAGGCACGTCCCGTTCGTTCTGCTCGCAATAATCCAATCAGTTCGCCAGGTAAAAATACATTAGACATTCCATCTTCTGAAACCAAGACTTTGGATGTTATTTGACGCACAATAATTTCGATATGTCTATTATGGATGTGTACTCCCTGGGATCGATAAACCTTTTGGATTTTATTAACCAAAGAAATACGACTTTGCGCTATAGTTAGCTCAGCACCAATCAAGAATCCCCAAGGAATGCCGAGAATTCGTGTTATACACTCGTTCCAAGCATCAATTCTTTTTTCTAGATTCATCGATATTGAATCAATCGAACGTATTTCTAATATCTGTTCCACTTTTGGAAGACCTTGTGTTATATCACCGGATCTCGATTTTTCATATAGGAATGTAACTAAAATATCTCCTTGATAAAGGATCTCCCCATAATGGCCATGAATGGTTGTTCCTGGAGTCGCCAAATAGGGGTTAGCCGATCTTATTATTACAGAATCCATTTGAACGGTTAGAACTTGACCCGATTTTAGTTTTAGGTGTGGTCCATTTTTCATTTGAGCTATACATATATTTTCACAAATAAATTGTCCAAGACTAATTATTGTAAACGTTTTTTCAGAATAATAATGATGGAGAAAATACCAATTCAAATCGAATGGATTCAAAACAATATTACTGTATAGATCCGGTTTAAAAATTTTATCATTTTCGTCCATTAAATAATATTTAATTACTTGAAAAATTTCCGTTAATTTGTCAAGTTGCAAATTTTTAATTATTGAGATCTGATTATAAGTTTTGAAACGGTAAAGTGAATCAAAATTTGCAACTTGAAGGGCTATTCCTAAAGGGCCTAACGAATTCTTATTATTAATTGGAATTCTAGGATCTTTTTTTATCCCATTGTGATATTTTACATTGTTGAATGATCTCATTTGAAAACAATTAGATGATGACAAAATTATCCAAGATCGGGATTCCTTATTTCTATTCAACAACATACGAATAGTTCCGTGATTTTGGCTAATTGATTGTTGAATTTTTGCCTTGGAATGAATAGAAAAAAATGGATTGATATTGATCCGATCCAATTCATTATCCGCGATCAATCCTAAACCAGATGGATCATATCTTTTTCTGATATATGAAGTATTCGATTTCACTAAGTCAATTCTTAGAAAATACTCAATCAAACCGTTTGTACTTACTTCAACAAAGGAAGCGGAGGCCTCCTCAATAGAAGAACTTTTTTTGCCTTGATCCCAATTCAAGACTAAACAAGTCCGAACTAATGGAATCCTTGGGTCGGAAATTCCCCGAATGGATTTTCCATTTCCATAAAGAATATAATTGACAACTTTTAGTTCCAGATTATCCCTTTCCTGAAATAGATCCTGGGAAAAAAGTTTTACAAAATGGATACTGTCCGGTATTTCATATAAAATTACAGGTCGAACCAAAACAAAATACTTTTTCTTGGTAGTTGCGATCCATTGGACATAGATCCAATTGTTAATTTTTTTTGATTCCTTCCCTTTTTTTTTTTCCGTTCCGGGTGGTAGCAAGATGACACTGTGTCGGGATATCTTATCCACCTCTCCGGGAAAATGGATATTTCCAGAAAATATTTTTAATTCTATTTTTTTTTTTTTCTTTTCTAATCGGAGCAATCCGCCTACTCGACTTCTTAGATTGAAAGTGATTGGTGTTCCTATTCCAACGAGACTATTATTCCGTACCATTATGGAAGAAGATTCGGGTAAAATATGCACTTCTTCGGGAATAAAAAAAAATAGATCTAGGTATTTTGGCTTTAATTCTTTGATTCCTTGATACTCAATGAAATCTTCTTTTTGAAAAATGGAATGAATGCCTATAGTTCTATATTTAGTAATTCCCGAACTATGTTTTCTGTATTGAGGATCATCAAAATAAGCAAAAATACTATTTCTATTAAAAATTCCATTGATAGGTATTTCAATGGAGACACCGGAAGGGGGCATTACTTCGTTCTTTCGTTCTTGAATCGATTGGAATGGAAATGGAATAAGAAATCTATTTCTTCGCCTTTTCGCCAATAAATTAAAAGTATCGTGAAAAATAGCAGGATACATTAAATGAGAATGATCTGTACATATGGTTTGAGTAAATATGGAATAATCGCTAATCCCCTTTTCTTTTGTACCAAAAGTCTTGAAACTAAAAAATTTATGTTTTACGTGATCATCACTTACAAAAAGATTAGAAGTATTTCTTTTTCCATTAGAAAGAGAATCAATGTGAATTTGATCTTGATCCTTGCGAAGTAAAAAATGGATTGTATCAGACCTGCACGACTTTCCTGACAATATCCATAAATGACTTGTTTTTGGTAAGATATGTACATTACTATACATAAATTCTGATGCATGGTACACATCGGTACTCCAATGCATTTCCCCTTCTGAGTCAGAATAAATATGTTTTCGAACCCTTTCTTTCAAATTAAAAGTATATGTTCCCGCGCGGATCTCAGCAATCACTTGTTCTGATTTTACATATTGATCATTTTGAACTAATAGAAAACTTTTTGGTGGAATAATCACGTTATGTATAATATCGGGA